TTTGCATACCCCTACCGATTTTCGAAATGAGTCCCGCGGATACATAGAATTCAGAAGAATATGTAAGTGATTCATACACAGCATCTCGTTCTTTTATCAACGGTTCTACCAATTGATATGTTTCCATAAATAATTGAAATTCCATTTTTTGATCGGGATCTTCAATGTTTGGAAAGTTAGAAAGTTCTTCTGTCAAACCCTGATCAATGAATCTGAAAAATCCTTCAAATTGTATCTGATTAAACCCAGGTATTGTAAACATTCCCTCATTTTTATCCCGGAGCATTTTGATTTCATTTCCCATTTCTCGACAAATCCCATTACATTATTGGCTTAATCGAATTCGATAGATGAGCTAGCAATGATGGAATTTATAGTCTATTTACGGTTACGGAATAACATGAAATTTTCATGAAGTGGAATAGAATAACTCGGTTGAAGCCTAATGATTAGCCGGCATACTTGAGTTTGAACTTGTTCTATATAAATATAGAACAAGTTCACCCTCAGCTAAGAAGTTTTTGTACTTAAGCAAGAGAAGGCAAAGAATTTTTGACCTTCGACGAAAAGGAATCTTCGTCGAAACTGAATCTGCTTCTTCTTCGAAAGAGCTTAGAACCCTTAGAAAAGACAGTAGGGTCTTCTAAAAGTCCTTCCGAAAGTGGAAGCAAAAATTTCAATCTCTTGTTCAGTTTGAAAGACAGATTTGTAAATAGAACAGTGCGCACAGCGCAAAGATTCGTCATTCCCTCTATTGCGATACTTCCGAAGACTCAACTCGATTCGGGGGGCCACTTGGGTAAGGAAGGACTGAACGTATTCCATAAATGGGCGACCAGCTGAATCGACTTCGGCGAATTCTGAGATTAGCAGCTCGAACAAGATTGGGAAAGTGCATCCATTGTAAGCCCTAGTTTGAAGGCGTAGAAATCTAGCTTCTAAAGACGTTGTGGAAGGATCGTCTCTCCTTTAGAATCCTGAGTAGATAAAGTGCCCCATTCTTATTGCGTATAGCCTAATCCCCAATGGGTCTGGACCCTGCTGCACCTGGCACTTGGCAGGATGGACAAGATCTTCACCAGGATTTGGAGAAAGGAAGCGACAATTTCTCATCTATTCTAGATCGAGGACGTATCGTTTTTCCTCTTTGGTGATCTATTTTTCTACATATTCTTTGATCTATTCGTCAGCCAATTCTCAAAAATGGAGGTTCGTTTCCATTTTCCCTCCGGGGGTCATAATAAAATAAAAGAAAGAGTTAATGATACAGAGTAGGATACGCCAAATGAAATTCGTCGATCCAAAAGTTTTCGCAAGCGTTCTTGGTCGAAAAATGTGAATGAACTATCCCACTGAATTCAATTCCTTCGAAGTTTGAAAATACATGAATGTTCATTGTTTTTTCTTGTAAATGACGCGACGAGCCATTATCCATTATTAAGAGATATTCTGCCAATTACTTATAACAAATTCCTTCTTAAAAAAAAAGAGATTCACTAATTGTATCGAATAAAGAAATACACGATATTATCTTTTATTCGAAAGGCTTCTTCAGCTTTACCCAATTATATGCTTGACTATAATTCCCGGGAGTCAGTGCTATAGCCTGTTTCCAATATTCAGCCGCTTGATCGAACCAAGCCTCCGCAATTTCAGAATCTCCCTGTCGAATGGCCTGTTCTCCCCGGTCAGAATAGGTGGGTTAAGTCCTTCCCTTCGAACCGTACTTGAGAGTTTCCTATCTCATACGGCTCGGCAGTCAACTCTTTTGGTATCCGATTTGAATCGACCCGATGGAATTGAATAAGATTTCGCGTAGATCTATCCCATTTATCGGGTTAACCAAAAAAAGCTAATGACATGAGTTTCAAACTGAAATCTTGAATTTGGCTTAATAATCCGTTTTAGTTTTATCTTTTATCCTACCCTCCTAAGAATAAAAGAGAGGCATTTCCACTATCGTTAGAATTTTTGAAAGGTAACTATCTCCGTTTCATCTCATATTCAAATTTATATAGAATTTTTGAAAAAGTCTTTCAAGGAAAGACGTACTATCTTTGGGATCTGATTCTACACCGCTGCTCAATACCTTAGTAGGCCGACTTTATTACAGAAGTGAATTCCTAACATTTATTGCACAGTATGATAAGTAAGCAGTTATTATTGTATCTGTACAAAACCACGCTAATTGATCTTTACGGCGCTTCCTTTATCAATTAGACTTTATCCATAGAATAAACCAGCTAGGCAGCTCTCTTTCTTCCTATTTCGACTTCTAAGAAGTTTCTTTCTTTTCTACAGCTGATAAAAATCGTTTTTTTAGACGATGCATATGTAGAAAGCCTATTTTTTCTCATTTTTCCTAGAGGATTTGATCTTTCTTTCCCCCTTTCTTTCTATAGTGGAGATAGTCGCACGTAATGACAGATCACGGCCATATTATTAAAAGCTTGGGGTAAGAATGGGTTTCGTTCTAGCGCTCGAAAATAATATTCCAAAGCTTTCGTATGTTCTCCATTCCTTGTATGTATAAGGCCTATGTTATACAGTATATAACTTCGATCATAGGGATCAATTTCTAGTCGCATAGCCTCATAATAATTTTGTAAAGCTTCCGCATAATTGCCTTCGGATTGAGCTGACATCCGTTACGGTCGTCATTCAATTCAAAGAATCTCCGTTCCAGAACCGTACATGAGATTTTCATCTCATACGGCTCCTCTCTTATGTGCATAATGAAAATCGGGAATCTAAAAATAGGAAAATAGTCTAATTATGAACTGAGCAGGGCTGGTATTTTTACACGAAATTTCTAGCCAACCTTCCTGCAAGAGATCTTTTCTTAACATCAAAGGTATAGGTATTCGAGAGAAATGATAACTCCAACAATTTCTTTGTTCTCAGCGCCCCCTAATTTCCAGGAATTAGTCACTTCAACAGCCTTCGATGGTTATACAGGTATCCAAAATACAAACACGATGGATGTTTGTTGTCCCAACCATTCTTCTTAGTCCCGAGCCCACTAAGGAAAGGGAGAATTTATAACAAAGTTTTTTGTTATGGATTCCTAGGTGTAGTGCTTCTTCCCCTATGCTGCCTATTGGGACGAGTAGAGTAGGATTGACCTGTAATAACGAACCTATAAGTATAAACCTTCGCTCAATACTAGAATCAACAATTGAAAGATAGCATCTGAGGCTGCATTAATTGAGGATACACAACAGAAGGAGTTGTTCTATTTCCAAACTTTACCGTCAATAAGCGTAGATTTCTTTTTCTTTGAATTCCGATCCCAAATGTATGTCTTTCTTGTAAGACTACGAAGAATCTAATTAGATAATAGAACATATACACGTATTTCTTTGATAATAGAAACTAATTATTCATCCATCTTAGAGTTAATCGGACTTCTAATAATCAAAAAAAAGAATCAAATCGCACCATCTCTGTAATAGCTAAATGCCTCTTTTTCTCCCGAAGTTGTCGGAATTATTCGTAATAAGATATTGGCTACAATTGAAAAGGTCTTGTCAATAAAATTTCCATTGATCCGCGATCTAGGCATAGGTAGGAATCCATTCTATAATTTTAATCATTCCCTCTCTCGTGGAAAAAAGATACCACAAGGAAAAGAATTGGAGAGTACAAACTACCATAAAAAGAGAGAAATTCAAAAAAGATATGGGCTTTCTATTCCACTATTCAATATGAAAATTCTTCCTTTTTGACAGTAATTGATAAGAGCTAAGAACGAAATATTGGAATCTAATTCGATTTCAGTCTAATGAACTAGTATCTCAACGAAGGAAACTCTTCCGATTTCATTGAAGTTAGAGATTAGAAGAACCCGAGACATTTTGCGTGAATTATGAGCCAAAGACGAAAAAGGATCAAATCATTAGAATCATTCTATGATGAGAAGCGAATAACCACCGATTTTCATTTGTGTTGTGTACATTGAGGGTCTCCACTATACAATGAAATAGAAAATACAATGAAATAGAAAATGTGGTTATGGTTTATGAATTAGGATAAGTTTGTTGTTGATACCTCGAAACCTGGACTGGAAAGGAGTTTGGGAATTCTTTATGAAATCGTAGTCTAACTAAAATCATGATCTACAGATATCCATTAATCATAGTCTAGAAAATCTAGAGCCCTCAATCAGTCGATTCGTTCGAGTTTCTCATTTTTTGATTTATCTAATTTATGGATTGAATCGGGTAAAAATCTCTAAAAAGAAGAGAACATTATTTTTGCAAACATGAATAGAATTGTTTTGAACAGTTTTCGAAAGAAAACAATTTTAGCTTTTTCATAGTTTTTATAGTTTGCGTTGATTAGTCGTACCTACCCAATAATGAATAGGAATGACTCGCAATTCACTCGGTTTTTGGGTCATAATCAGTATGTAGGAGAGATGGCCGAGTGGTTTAAGGCGTAGCATTGGAACTGCTATGTAGGCTTTTGTTTACCGAGGGTTCGAATCCCTCTCTTTCCATACCTTCCCCCAACTCATTGATCTTACTAACCGCAATAGATCAAATAAGACTCGATACCATTATTCCATACAATTAGACCTTTCTTTGAGATAGATTATCTATTCCTAATGGCTGTGGCACGTAAAAGATTGGAAAGAAAAGAGGAGATAAGGAATGCAACTCTCCCTCGCGTCTATAATGGGAGAAAAATACGGATCAAAGCCTTATTTTACCCTTAGGTTAATGTACTTCCCCGAAAGTGGGCAAAGTTGTCCGCACCTTACCATATTCTAATCTTTCTTTTCTTTTCGTTAGGTTTAAGTCTGACGAGAATAATATTCTACGACTTGCAATTCATTTATTTCCAAACCTAACCGTTGATTATCTATTATTTTGTTGACTAATCCTTTATATTGCCTTCGTTTCAGAGTTAAATGGGGTGGCACTTTCAATTTCTTCTGAGGCAATGAATCGAGAGAATTTTGAATCAAAGCTTTAGATGTTTGTTTATCCTTTGCCGTAATAGTATCTCGGGGTTTGCAGCGATAACTTGGTATATCTACTAGACGACCGTTTACTAAAATATGTCTATGGTTAACTAATTGGCGAGCTCCTGGAATAGTGGGAGCCATACCCAATCGAAAAAGAATGTTATCCAAGCGCATTTCAAGTAATTGTAGTAAAACCTGACCTGTTGGACCTTTGGCCCTTGCGGCGATACGAACGTATTTAAGCAATTGTCGTTCTGTAAGACCATAATGAAAACGCAATTTTTGTTTTTCTTCTAGTCGACTACAATATTGGGATTGTTTCCCATAACTCGATTCCTTTTTCTTTCTAAGATCATCGGGACTTCTATTAGTTAGTCCCGGTAACGCCCCCAGGCGGCGGATTTTTTTGAAACAAGGTCCTCGGTAACGTGACATAAAGACTCCTTCCTCTTATTTATATATTTCATTCTTATTGATGAAATTTCATTTTAGAGAATAAAACTAAACTCAAACTGAACTAAATGAGAAAGAAAGTGAAATTTACTGACTGTACTATTCAAATCAAACTCTTTTTTTAACTACTAAACCTTTATTCTATTTCGTAGAGACGGAATAAATAGAAATCTAAAAATAAGTTCTAATACATCTAGAAAAAATCTAAACTAAGACTAGGAATCGTTGACGAACAGAATCCAAAATCATTAGTATTTCGACACAAGAAAGGGCTTTCGAAAATTCCTTTTCTTGTGTCGAGGACTAGGAAGACGAAGAATCCCTACTAGAATTATTTGTTCCCCTCATTTTCCCTTCAATTTCCCGCTTACTTATATTCCTTATGTCTAGTATATAGACGAATTGTATTACTCAACAAAACTATTGATATTGATGCATTGTATGACATTGAAATCTGAGAAATAGTAAGATAGTCACACCACCCCGAGTTAGATAAAAAACAAAGAAAGACGGGGTCAAGTCAAATAGTCTTCTTCACAAGCTACATACTATGACTAGGAATGCAGTCGAAGGAATTACTGTCATCTTATAGAAAAAGTATAAACAAGCAAATTTGAGAATTTCATTTTTTATCAATCGAGAAAAAGAGTTTGGTTCTTTTTACGAACTTGATATCGATAAATCCATGAATCTAGAAATTCATTTCGGACAATTGAACCTTCTCGAATTGTTTCTTTTTAAGAACTAAAAAGATTTGTGCCAAAATAACAGATGCCAAGAAGAGCAAAAGAGCTTGGATACGGACTGAATCTTGAAGTACTATTTCTGCATCTCCTTGACCAAATCCGCCCACATTAGGGTTACTCGTCAATGGTTGATCAAATTTGATAGACTCTCCTTCTGAAACGAGAAGTTCTGGCCCTGGTGGGATAAGATCAACCACTAGACGTCCATCTGATGCATCCGCTATGCTTATTTCGTATCCCCCCTTTTCTTTTCGTATGATTTTGCTTACTATACCGGCTGCTGTAGCATTATAAACTGTATTGTTACTCTTGCTACCGTCGGGATAAATCTGACCTCTTCCCCTGTTTCCGCCTACATATATAGGATATTTTAAGAAGTGAACATCTTTCTTAGTAGCTGGGTCTGGCGAAAGAATAGGAAAGGTGATTTCACTATATTTCTGACCAGGAACAGGGCCTATCACAAGAATATTTTTTTGATTGGGGCGATAGCTCTGAAAAGACAGATTGCCTATTTTTTCTTTCATCTCAGGGGAAATACGATTGGGAGGGGCTAATTCAAAGCCTTCCGGTAAAATAAGAACAGCCCCGACATTCAAAGCCCCCCTTTTCCCATTCGCAAGAACTTGTTTCAATTGCATATCATAAGGAATTCGAACAACTGCCTCAAATACAGTATCGGGAAGTACCGCTTGTGGAACCTCAATATCCACGGGCTTATTAGCTAAATGGCAATTGGCGCAAACAATACGCCCGGTCGCTTCTCGTGGATTTTCAAAACCCTGCTGTGCAAAAATGGGATATGCACTTGAAATAGATGTCTGGCTTAGGATATAGATCATGAGCGATACGGAAATGGATCGAGTAATCCGTTCCTTTATCCAAGAAAAAGTCTTTCTAGTTTGCATGGTCCATTGATAGCGAAAATTTCTACAATAAATTGAGTAGGTCACTAATATAGTTTCCTATCCACGATTCTGCTATTTACTGGAATAATATTATAGGCCCGGATGGGGAGAAATCTAAAAAGTAAGTACAATTTTCACCGCTTTGCTTATCTACAACTACAAAGTCAGAAAGATTCTAATTAGATTCATTTCATGTCCATAGATCATTTGTCACTTATTGCATGATAAATCACTACAAGGGACGGCGAGACACGGTTTAAATAGTAGAAAACCCAATATTTAAAAATGCTATCTAGAATGACCGGAAGAATCCAAAGAAGACAAGATAGAATTTGATCATTCGGAACAAACCCAAAATCTTTGTAGACAGAGCTAATTATTAGTTCCCAACCACGGGTTGAATGAAATCCGAGACATAAATCGACTAAAAAAAGAATAGAAAGAGCTTTTGTTGTGTCATTTAAGTTATATAAGAATTCCTGAGCCCAAGAGTTAATAATAACAAGTTCTTTCTTACCCAAAATAGAATAAGCAATTAGAATAACGAAAGAGATTATATTTGTCGATAAGTGCAAAATCGTATGGATACGCTCCTCGTTCTGGATCTTGCTTAATTGGATTATTGCGGTGTGGATTCCTATACGAAGGTTTTGTCGCTGTGTCTCTGAGTATTCCTTGATGATTTCGTCGAACAGGAGAAGTTCTTCTAATTCGATGAATTTTTCTATCATACTCTTTTCTTGAATATCATTCAAAAAATTTTCGGATTGGCCAGTATTCCACCAATTAATAACCCAAGATTCCAGACTTTTCGTAAATAAGAGAGAGATACACTGGGGTAAAAAGACTATACATGCAAAATATAAACGAGGGGGGAATGCTTTCTTTTTTGTCATTTTTTCACCTCTGACTTGTTAATGAAAACATTTCATTCGTCAACTCTATGTCATCTAATAGTTCTCTTAGGCACGAGTTCTATTCTAAGGTATCGAACCTCGGAATTTATTCACTCTTTTTTCGTTTTGATTTCGGACTTAGTTCTTGAATCTAGAAAGAGGCTAGAAATTGACTAAGCATCCGCTTTTTTCTAATGAATAAATAATCAAAAATATTGTTTTCCAATATCTCAACTCAATTCAGCAAAAGTATCTGCTTTCGTTGAATGCCCGAAAGAACTACTTTAAGGAATGCATATTATTCCGATTTTGAGACGAAAGAACTCCCCTTCTATTATTCTATCAAAATATCGAATATTTCGACAAAATTTCGCTGACTATGCGAAGTCAGGAATCGAAGAAAATGGAGGAAAGTTTCTGAAGAATATTATTGTCATGATCAAAAATGAGCTGTAACCCAAGACATAAATTGGCTAGTTATCCGTAATCCCTAATAAGGGATTCAATTGTTTGGGCATTAAGGAGCACAAAAAGAGAGAAATTAAGGGGTGTCGATTGAAAAAACCATTTGAGAGGATATGATCTATCTGAATCTAAAGTGTCAATTCTAACAAGTTTGTATTTCTCTATTTTTCTTGAGATATATTGGACTTAAAATCGAAAAGATAGAAAGAAGGGGGGGAAAATTTTTGATTTCCAAATGGTTGATTGTGAGATGAATCCATTATTTCAATTTGTTACTTCGTGTTATTATTTTTTTTGAGTTGTGTAGATTTATATCCATATAAAAGACCCCAAAATCAAAAGAGTTTTATTTTATCCTTGGATGATAGAAACCTCCTTTAGCTCAACTGAAGGTTCGGAAGAAAGCTCAGTTAACTTATGTTATAGAAATATTTATTGAAAAAGAAAATTCTTGAGTTTTCCCCTCCTGCTAATCAATTTTCTCCCATTTATCAAAATACTTCAATGGGTACACGCAAGAAATAGGCTAATTCAGCAGCTTTTTGTTCAATTTCCCACGGAGTCAAATTCTCATCAGTACGGGTCAATGGAAGCGCTCCCTGTCCTCTGATATCCATAGAAAGGACACGACGAGCAGAAAGACCCTCTTTAACTTCTATTCGGATGGACTGAATATCCTTTATAAGGAATCGGAGGAACATACGACGATTTTTTCCGGGAAATCCCCAACGAAAGATACACACGATTCCTTCTTTTCGATCGAATCGATCATAACCACTCCCTACATTCCAAGAAATTGTGCACCACAAATAGCAACTAATAAAAAGACCCGCAATCCCATAGAAAGCCATCACAATCCCCTGTGGAAAAAAAACCATTTGCTGAGACGGAAATAAAGATATCCAATTTCTACCAAGATAACTGGAAGTTCCAACCAACAAGAATCCTAATGAACCTAAAAAAAGGCTAAGAGTCCAGCAGAAATTACTTGTTTTTCGAGACCCCGTTATAGGTTCTATCCATATATGTTCTGATCGACAACTCATACTTGACCCGCTTGCATTTTTTGGAATTGATAGAATACCCCAAATGAAGTTGACTTTAGTCTTTTTGTTTCCGAAGGAACTCTCATCAACTCGCACTAGTTTGATGTGAACCTTTAGGAGTAATTCATTAAAGAGTAATTCATTAAATTGATTAGATCTAAACTAAGAACATATCCTTCCTACGACCCCATTCAATATATCCACATACTCCATTTCCCCATATATCGTCTTTCTTCAGCTATAAGACTTTTTCGGCGGAAGCCGCTTATATTCCATTCAAAAAATAAATACCTATGTTAGGATACAAGTCGAAAAACAAAATGACTGATATTGTATCCGATCGGTTCTAAACAATCTTATTTTTTTGAACATGAAGAGATAAAGAAGCTATTGCGATTGCCGGAAATACTAGCCCTACTAAAGGCACCAAAAGAGAGGGAAAGCTTAGAATGGTCATAGAATGTCTATCTCGATTTCCTATTTGTCCATGTTATTATTATTGATAAAGATATCT